GTTGCTCCATGAATATGAAATAACCAATTTGTCCTCCAGAAACAGAAATGCCTGATCCGTAGAAATGAAGAGAAAGAGTCAATTTTTTCTCTATCCATGTTTTTCTCATTCGTTCTGATTTTTCTAACGATCTAGATTAATGATACTTAATCTTAATTAAGTATCATTAAAATAAAAATAGTTCTTTTTCTCATTGAGAAATTGATTATCTATTTTTTTGGCAATAAAATAACCACTCGTTACTAGTAATCCGTGTCGCTTTCACTATATTCCATATCCATGTGGATATTCAGTATATCATTCGTGTTTCTGTTACAACACAACGAATAGAATGTTCTTATCAAACTAGTAAGAATATGTATGCCATACACCTTGCTGGGATTGTAGTTCAATCGGTCAGAGCACCGCCCTGTCAAGGCGGAAGCTACGGGTTCGAGCCCCGTCAGTCCCGAACTAGGATCCGATAAATTTATCAATTCATCTCCCCATTTTCTGTGAAAGGGGGGACAGGTAGCAAGATCTAATCCCCAGCGGGGATCCTTATTTCTTTTGTTTTTCGTTTCGCATTTATCATCAGACAAGTACGGGAATTTCAATTTCTTTCACTAATACCGATTGATAAGGGGAGACATATGTAAGTTGGTACAATCGGTGGCATTACTATATTCAGTATTTTAATAGATACCATACTCGTCTGACTTTCTTTTTCAATTGTTCTTGAACAATGAAATGGAATAGAGTTCCCCTATTTTTACCGGGAGTACATACACAAATTGTATTCGTTTATTGTACGATACACAATGAACTTAACATAATTACCTCGACTTTGTTTGTGTATCCTCAATGACTAATTGGAAACAATCTATCTATTCTCATGCAAATTGCACACTGAATTTTTGATGTATGTGTTCTAGTCTCAATCCAAGAAAGAAGAAGAGATACTATACTAATAAAATAAAAGACCAAGCAACGCCCCTTTTTAGTAAATTTGTTGGAATATTAGATCCTTTCTACTTAACACCCGTCCTTTTTTCCATCTCACTTCTACTGTTTGGATCTGTGTGACCCATAGAATACCGGTCATATAATATCTCATAATTGTATGTATAAGTATAAGGAAAGAGAGTTGTATAAGGAAGACAAAGACAGTAGGTTATGGAAAAGAAAAAAGTGGAAAAAGGGATGAAAAATTCAATGGAATTCCTGATCCAATAAAGAATCCCATTTCGGATTTAGTATGGATAAAATAAAAGATTTTCTTATGTTATACTATTCAATTCTCGACGATGAATCGATTTGATAGATCAGATATTGTTATTCATAATATTGATCCGATTCAGTATCATCAGAATTCAATTCATCCCATTGAATTGACAGGAGTAAAATTTCTTATCTCTATGGGATTAGATCCCGAGTTATTGCGAAGTAAAAAAACAATGAGATTATGGAAGTCAATATTCTCGCATTTATTGCTACTGCACTGTTCATTCTAGTTCCTACTGCTTTTTTACTTATCATCTACGTAAAAACAGTCAGTCAAAATGATTAATTTAACTGAAACTTGGTTGGATTATTAGTTCTTATCAATGATTGAAGAAATAAAAGAAAGGGATTAAAACTCCAAGTTTTAAATGAAACGATTTGGCTGGAATCATAAGTATCTGAGATAGTGTGGTAGAAAGAACTATATATAATATAGTTCTTTCTACCACACTAGATAGTATTGTATATTTTTATCATATAAATTTATTATCATATAAATAGTATGATCATATATAGTATGATCATATAAATTTTATCATATAAAGTTGTATACAGATATGGTTTTATATAGATATAGATCAATTTACAATATGTACATGTATTAGATGTACATCTAATACATATACATCGAAATAGCAGTCTAATTCTATTTCTTTTTTTTTCGCTACATCTACTTGTATGGGTTTCGATCAATCCAAAATAATCCAAGGCCAACTCTTCTAATTCCTAGGCTTCTTATAACTTATAACTTAATATATAGATTTATATTAATAATTAGATTTATATATAATATATATTTATTTATATTTATATATAATAAAAATAAACTAAATATATATATATATAAGTCCCGAGATCCATCGAAAGAATTAATGGAGGAAAAATAGTATGGGTATGGGCATATATTAACTATATATAAAAAAAAATAAAAATAAAAGAAAACGAAACCAAGGAATCTTTTTTTTTTTTTTTAGTTTCGCAGAACGATCAATTAAACGATTGATACAATTCGATCACTCAATCGATTATTCAATTAGTAGTACCCCTAGAGTCCACTTCTTCCCCATACTACGAGTGAGAGGGAAAATGTAAAGACTACCATTAAAGCAGCCCAAGTGAGACTTACTATATCCATGTGAATTATGTCTCCTATCTCTATGAAGGAATTATTTCATTATTGATTATTGATCAATAATCATAGTGGAATCAATGGTGCAGAGTCAAAAGAAAATAGTATTCTGACTTAAGGCTATTGATGAACTAATCCAATGAATCCACTCGTAACAAGTTCCTATATTAGAAAATTTCTGGTAGAATCGGGAAGCATTAAGCACAAATACGATACACACACCTTTTATTTGGAAATAGCAAAGGAATGCTCCTAATGGAGCATGTAGAAATAGTAAGACCTATTGTTTGTTACCTTTCTTTCATAAGCAAAAGACGTCAAAATATACCATCAAGATAGATAACCATCTATCAGATACCTCTATTTTATTTGATCTAAGGCTTACGTCTTTCTTTCTGTGAAAGAATGGAATGGTAAGACACCACCACCATTATTACATACATTCTTTTTTTTGTAATCCCCTACACGGGCAAAGAATTTTTTTTTTTTCTTTCTTTTTACTCTATAAATAAGAGCCGCCCAACCATGTTGATTGAATGTTTGAGTACTCAAAGCCTCTCGTGAGTCTGGATACAAAGTATCTTCAGTCCTTTCCACAACTTCTAAATTGATTTCCCATCCATCAGCCTATTCTATTCAATCTAATTCCAGACAGAGTCAGTAGACACTATTTTAGTATTTAGTATAGGTAGTGTAAGATAATTAGGAAGTCTTGATAGTCTTTCGTATAATCTCTTCTTCAATCCTAGGAGCAAAAATGGAGTGTCCTTTAGGAACCTTTGGATACTAAGATTTCCGACCTCTTACTTTCGTAGTTCTGAATCCCAGAATTGACTCTCACTATTTATTTGATTCAATTGATATCATAAATCAAATAAATGTCCGAATCAATCATTAATAAGTAAGGGTTACTTCATACCTATTGGTACCGGTTTGGACCGGTACCCAGAACCCAGATTTTGAGAAAAAAAAATTTACAGTTTTTTTTTTTTATAGAATTATGGATTCTAAAAATCAAGTATCGACACGACAGGCCTAGTCGTTTGCCTCTGCTTCTTGCGGGGCAAGAATTTGTCGAGTTAGATCAGCAGAATAAGAAATTTCAAGTCTTTTGTTGATCAGGCGACACCCGGATTTGAACTGGGGATAAAGGATTTGCAGTCCCCCGCCTTACCACTTGGCCATGCCGCCAAATCTGATCCAAAATGGACAATATTTTTATCCATCCATATTCTATTACTAATTTTTTTATCTTGAATCCCATTGTACTTATCCCTTTTCAAAAATTAATCCCTATTTTTTATTGGATCCAGTTTAGATTATTCTCTTCGATTGATTGTATCTCAAAAGACACACTGCTTAAAAACTTCCCTTCTCCTTCTATTGAAAAGAGAAAAAATAGATTTCCGGTCACAGACCGAAAAATTCAGGGAAAATGGGAACCATTAACTATTTTTACTTTAGAATTAGTGAACGGTTCTTAAATTTGTATCTCAAATTGTGTTTCTTTAATGGTATAACAAAATCAAATTGATTTACGACTAATCAGTATCAATTATTTTCAATAATCAATCCTTTTCAATTTCAATTATAACAAAATATATGTGTATATGTAAATCCCAGAACAGAAATTGTTACACAGATACCGAATTGTGTCTTTCTCTTATGTACATATCCCTATAGAGAATTATCGTGCTTCAATTTTTCATTGAATATTTTGAATAGAAAATAGGAATTATGATATAGTGCGACCTGACTTCTGTTGCCACAAGTAAAATTACGATAAAAGATGCGATATGCGGATAGGTATATCGGCATGTACTTAATAAATACTACTCCTATTACTATTACGCAATTCAATCGTATTCTATCTATAAATTCTACTACCAAAAACAAAAAGAATCCACGAATTCTTTTTTGAACATTAAAGTGTGCTAAAAAAGGAAATTCTATACTGCTCCTGATTATTCTGTCTTTATCTCATTCATAAAGAGCAGATTTAATCCTGAATCCATTTATTTTTTTGGTACCCAATCTGATCGTAATATCATAATAATAGGTAGAAATTGGATCAATTTTTATATTCTATACAAGACTCCATAAGTGGAAGTGATAGAATCTTTTTTCCAGGAATGTTTTATCAATTCATTTCCATTTGTACTTGTCGCAAATTCGAACTTGCGTCGAAAATGCTCTTCATTCCTCCGTCTCGTTTCCGTTCATACGTATGAAATACATTACATTACATATATTATATGGAGTTGGCTGAAATTTCATGTGATTCAGTAAACAGAATATACATTCCATCATTGCTAGATCGATCCGTATGGTTCGATGAATAGTGAGTCAATAATGGGATTTTTTCGATAAACAGGAAACTTAAGATTAAGATGCTCCGGAATGGAAATGAGGGAATGTCCACAATACCTGGATTTAGTCAGATTCAATTTGAGGGATTTTGTAGATTCATTAATCAGGGCTTGACGGAAGAATTTCATAAATTTCCAAAAATTGAAGATCAAGAAATTGAATTTAAATTATTTGTGAAAACATATAAATTGGTAGAACCCTTGATAAAAGAAAGAGATGCTGTGTATGAATCACTCAC